AGATAGATGAATATGAATAGTATTCATACGAAAAAATCCTAAAGAGCATCGAGTCAATAAAGACTGAGGACATTGATTCAGTTTTATTAGGAGCTCCATTGCAAAGTTCAGGCCTGGCCATTAATTGAGAAGCGGTGGGAACGACGGAACCTGTGACTGAGAAGGATTCCCTTGAAAAAAATCCTAATGATTCATTGGGTAGGATGGCGGAACGAGCCAAGAATCAACCCATTTATTCTGATAGGTCATAGAATACCCCCACAATGGAGGGGATGTTGAAAGAGCAAATATTCGCCCGCGAAAGTCTTATTGGATTGCTAAGTTTTGGGCGTTTGGGCGATTCAATAAAAGGAAAAATGCAAATTAGATTCTATTCTGTTTATTATAGATCGATAATAATAATAAATCGATCTATTCTAGTATATATATTATCTATCTAATATTCTATAATATCTAGTATACTATTCTAGTATATATATTATCTATCTAATATTCTATAATAATATAATATATATATATATATCCCGTATTATTTAATCATTCCATTCGCGAGGAGCTGGATGAGAAGAAACTCTCATGTCCGGTTCTGTAGTAGAGATGCATTGATAAACAACCATCAACTATAACCCCAAAAGAACCAGATTTCGTAAACAACATAGAGGAAGAATGAAGGGAATATCTTATCGAGGCAATCGAATTTGTTTCGGGGGATATGCCCTTCAGGCACTTGAACCCGCTTGGATCACATCTAGACAAATAGAGGCGGGGCGACGAGCTATGACACGATATGCGCGCCGTGGTGGAAAAATATGGGTACGTATATTTCCAGACAAACCCGTTACAGTAAGGCCTGCCGAAACACGTATGGGTTCCGGGAAAGGATCTCCCGAATTTTGGGTATTCGTCGTTAAACCTGGTCGAATACTTTATGAAATGGGTGGAGTATCAGAAATTGTAGCCAGAGAAGCTATTTCTATAGCTGCGTCCAAAATGCCTATAAGAACGCAATTCATTATTGCGGGATAAAGAAAAAAAAGAATAGGGACGTGGAACGAAAGGGATCCCTGTGATGAAAACCCGCCTTTTTCTTTATGGACAAACCATATTTCTTATTTTTTTCTTCGCTCTTTGCATTGAAATAAAAAAAAAAAGAATAATCAAATGATATGATTCAACCTCAGACCTATTTAAATGTAGCGGACAACAGCGGGGCTAGAAAATTAATGTGTATTAGAATCATAGGAGCTAGTAATCGACGTTATGCTCATATTGGCGACGTTATTGTTGCGGTAATCAAAGAAGCAGTTCCCAATATGCCTCTACAAAGATCAGAAGTGATCAGAGCTGTAATTGTACGCACGTGTAAAGAACTCAAACGTGACAATGGTATGATAATACAATATGATGACAATGCAGCAGTTGTCATTGATCAAGAAGGAAATCCAAAAGGAACTCGAGTTTTTGGTGCAATCGCTCGAGAGTTGAGACAGTTGAATTTTACTAAAATAGTTTCATTAGCCCCTGAAGTATTATAAATATACTAAATATAATAAATCGAATTATATAGATGATTCCTTTTTCTTTTTAATAAAATTTAATAATTAAAATAATATTATATAAAATAATATTATAGTAGGGTATCTGAAATAGCAGAGTCAGAGTATCGGAATTAGATTCAATTAATAATTAGTAGACGGGCTCTCACGCATATACCTTTTAAATGAAAATTCAGAATTAATAAAAAAATGAAAGAAAAAGCGGAGCATGTTGATTATATAAAAACTTGGAGGCACGAATAATTATAGTTTATCATGGGTAGGGACACTATTGCTGAAATAATAACTTCGATACGAAATGCTGACATGGATAAAAAAGGAACGGTTCGAATAGCATCTACAAATATTACCGAAAACATTGTTAAAATACTTCTACGTGAAGGCTTTATTGAAAATGTGAGAAAACATCGAGTAAGCAAGAAATATTTCTTGGTTTCAACTCTGCGACATAGAAGGAATAGAAAAGGACCATATGGAATGGTTTTAAAACGTATAAGCCGACCCGGCCTACGAATCTATTCCAACTATCAAAGAATTCCTAGGATTTTAGGAGGAATGGGCATTGTAATTCTTTCGACTTCTCGAGGTCTAATGACAGACCGAGAGGCTCGACTAGAAAGAATCGGGGGAGAAATTTTGTGTTATATATGGTGATCTTTCTGATATCCGAATTGCATACATAACTTCCTATTTTTTTTATGAAAAAAATGGTTACCTGGAATATAATATAAAGAACAAAAACGGATTCATAAAGGTTTAATTACTTAATCATTTCCCAATGTTATGTTTCGGGTTTGTTTCGATGATGAGGATATGATTCTAGGTTATTTTTCAGGAAGGCTATAACGTAACGCAGTTTTAGATCTATACTACCAAGGGCAAACGATAGAATAAAAATGGAAGTAATTGGTTATGATTTAACCAGGGGACGCATAATTTATAAA